AATTTCATAAATATAGAAATAAATTAGAGAATAGATAAATATCTTGATATACACCAGGTCTTAAATAAAAAAAAAATAAAATTAAGCCAAAAAAATGAAAAGTTTCTATTCTTGATTTGTATCTATAATAAATCCTATTTTTTTTTTCTATCCCAGAGTTTCGTTTCGTGTTGGAATGCAAACTTATTAAGCAGACGAGATTTTATGAAAAAAGTTCTTCCGATTCATAAGAGAGAACAACTATTTTGTTTTTCGATCGGGATTTCACACAACAGGGGAGATACTAATACTAAATTATTATTATGAATATAATGAATTAATTCAATAAAATATTTAAATTAATTCATATATTTATATTTAATAATATATAATATTCTATATATTTTATTTCTTTATATTGATATTTCTTTATATTTCTTTAATATTGAATACTAATTAAATTAAATTAGAATATATTTTATTTGTTTTCTCGATTGTATTCTTTTTTCAACACTATTTTCAACACTAATATTGATATTGACAAGAGTGTATCAAACAAATATAATCCGATCGTGAATAAATGAATTGATTTAAAAATTTTATTTAGATATTTATTATCATATATATAAATTATTAATTATTAATATTCTTTATTAATTATTAATATATATTTCTTTATATTTTATTTGAGAAAATTTCTTGTATTTTCATTTGGATGTTCAGAATCGATTCGCCTTCACGATTTTTTATTATTATTTTTTTTTATTGCGATTGGATATACACATTTTTAAAAATTTCATTAGGGTTGCTAACTCAATGGTAGAGTACTCGGCTTTTAAGTGCGACTCCACTTTTTACACAATTTTATGAACAAATTGGTTCATCCATACCATCGGTAGGGTTTGTAAGACCACGACTGATCCAGAAAGGAATGAATGGAAAAAGCAGCATGTCGTATCAATGGCGAATTCTAAAAATTTTTCATTCGTATTGGACCCGGCCCAAATTTTTTTTTTGAATTGTTGGCTCGGAACAAATGAATTCAGTTGGGTTGAATTAATAAAGGGATAGAGCTTAGCTGCTCCAATTATAGGGAAACAAAAAGCAACGAGCTTTCATTTTTTATTTATTTGAATGATTACCCCATCTAATTTTACGTTAAAAAAAAATTAGTGCTTGCTGTGGAAAAAGTTTTTCCCACGAATGGATTTTGGATTTTTGTTATGAGTCCTAACTATTAGCTATTCTCAATTATGTTATGGGGTAGCGATAAATGTGTAGAAGAAAGAGTATATTGATAAAGATATTTTTTTCCAAAATCAAAAGAGCGATTTGTCCGAAAAATAAATAAAGGATTTCTAACTAGCTTGTTGTCCTCGAAAAATTAGATGGACCAAGCGAGGATAGATAGTCCATTGATGGTTTTTACTTGTTTTCTAGGTATCTATTCATATTTGTTTTTTATTTGAATTCGAATATATAATAGAATACCCTGTTTTGACTGTATCGCACTATGTAACATTTGATAATCCAATGAATCTCTGATCCTTTGACCAAATCGAATTTCTAAAATGAAGGAATATCAAGTATTTTTAGAACGAGATAAATCTCGCCAACAGGACTTCCTATACCCACTTATTTTTAGGGAGTATGTTTACGGACTTGCTTATAGTCATGATTTTAATAGATCTACATTTGTGGAAAATGTAGGTTATGACAATAAATATAGTTTACTAATTGTAAAACGTTTAATCACTCGAATGTATCAACAGAATCATTTGATCATTTCTGCGAATGATTCTAAGAAAAACCCATTTTTGGGGTATAATAAGAATTTTTATTCTCAAATAATATCAGAGGGTTTTGCCATCGTCGTGGAAATTCCATTTTTCCTACAATTTAGCTCTTCCTTAGAGGAGGCAGAAATCGTAAAATCTTATAAAAATTTGCGATCAATTCATTCCATTTTTCCCTTTTTGGAAGATAAATTTCCATATTTAAATTATGTGTCAGATATAAGAATACCCTATCCTATCCATCTGGAAATCTTAGTTCAAATCCTTCGATACTGGGTGAAAGATGCCCCTTTTTTTCATTTATTACGGTTGTTTCTTTATAATTTTTGTAATAGGAGTGGTTTTCTTACTCCAAAAAAATCGATTTCGACTTTTTCAAAAAGTAATCCGAGATTATTCTTATTCCTCTATAATTTTTATGTATGTGAATATGAATCTATCTTCCTTTTTCTACGTAAAAAATCCTCTCATTTACGATTAAAATCTTTTAGCGTTTTTTTTGAGCGAATCTTTTTTTATGCAAAAAGAGAACATCTTGTAGAAGTTTTTGCTAAGGATTTTTCGTCTACCTTAACATTCTTCAAGGATCCTCTCATTCATTATGTTAGATATCAAGGAAAATCCATTCTGGCTTCAAAGAATGCGCCTCTTTTGATCAATAAATGGAAACACTATTTTATCCATTTATGGGAATGTTTTTTTGATGTTTGGTCTCAGCCAGGAAC